GACAATTAAAGAATAGAGTTTCATTTAGAAAAGCAATGAAAAAGGCCATTGAATTAACTGAACAAGCAGACACAAAAGGAATTCAAGTACAAATTGCAGGGCGTATCGATGGAAAAGAGATTGCCCGTGTTGAATGGATCAGAGAGGGTAGGGTTCCCCTACAAACCATTCGAGCTAAAATTAATTATTGTTCCTATAGAGTTCGGACTATCTATGGGGTATTAGGCATCAAAATTTGGATTTTTATAGACAAAGAAGAGGACTAAGAAAACTTTCATTTTTTTCCCTTCTATGCATTGATTGAACAAAAAAAGGAAACCCGTTCATTCTTTTTCGGGTCAATCAAACTAATTCTTAATTCTATAGGATTGAATAAAAAGTTGATTCACTTTGTGATAGAATTGCTATGCTTAGTGTGTGACTCGTTGGTTTTTTTAGGGTTAGGATTAAAAACCCGATAGTATGAAAACCAATTCATCACTTCGTATTATCTGGATCTAAAGAACCAGTCAAGATATGAATGATTTATCATATCTTTGTAGCAACTGAAATTTTTTTGAAAAAACTTGAATTCTAAGTTTCAAGAAAAATACAGAAGAAAGGTGTGGATAAATGGAAGGGTGAGAGAAAGAGAGAAAAAGAATATCTATGATATAGAATTCCAATATGTAAGGTCTATGAGTCATCTCAGAAAAGACAGTGTAATAAAGCATCAATACGAAAACTAAATTCATTGATCCATAATGAAATATTAAATGAATTTTTCTTATATATTTTATAAGAAAAAAAAAAAAAGAGCTTCGAGCCAATAAAGACTAAGAAGGTTGACTCAAAAAGAAATTGTGTTATGAGCTCCGTTCTAGAATTCTGACCTAACCATTTAAGTACGAAGCGGTGGGAACGATGAGACCTGTGACTAAAAAAGATTTTATTGAACAAACGAATCTTACTCATTCACTAGTAGGGATGGCGAAATGAACCGGAAATCAATTCATCTATTCTGCGAAGTCACAAACAAGCGCTACGACTGAATATAGAGATTATAAGAGTAAATATTCGCCCGCGAAAGCTTTTTTTCTTTGACTTGGTAAACTTGGATAAAGGACAAAAGAAACGAAAGATTTATTAGAACGTTAGACAAAACTATTATTTATGAATATGAAATCTTTTTCGAAAAATGTTCGAATATCTACTCAAATTAATTGAAATTCAATTTGGAATCCTTTTATTCGTATTCGCGAGGAGCTGAATGAGAAGAAACTCTCATGTCCAGTTCTGTAGTAGAGATGGAATTCGGAAACAACCATCAACTATAACCCCAAAAGAACTAGATTCCGTAAACAACATAGAGGAAGAATGAAGGGAATATCTTATCGAGGTAATCATATTTCTTTCGGTAAATATGCTCTTCAAGCACTTGAACCCGCTTGGATCACATCTAGACAAATCGAAGCGGGTCGACGAGCAATGACACGAAATGCACGCCGCGGTGGAAAAATATGGGTCCGTATATTTCCAGACAAACCAGTTACAGTAAGACCTGCTGAAACACGTATGGGTTCGGGGAAAGGATCCCCTGAATATTGGGTAGCTGTTGTTAAACCGGGGCGAATACTATATGAAATGGGTGGAGTAAGCGAAAATATCGCTAGAAGGGCTATTTTAATAGCAGCATCCAAAATGCCTATACGAACTCAATTTATTATTTCGGTCTAAAAATGTAGAACCAACAGAAATGAGTTTTGGGAATGAAAGAAAATCGCAGGTTTCTTTTTTTGGACAAAGAATATCTCTTTTATTTTCTTCATCTTTTGCATTGGAAGAATAGACCAAAAAATTGATATGATTCAACCTCAGACCCATTTGAATGTAGCGGATAACAGCGGGGCTCGAGAATTGATGTGTATTCGAATCATAGGAGCTAGTAATCGTCGATATGCTCATACTGGTGACATTATTGTTGCTGTGATCAAAGAAGCAGTACCAAATATGCTCCTAGAAAAATCCGAAGTAGTCAGAGCTGTGATTGTTCGTACCTGTAAAGAACTTAAACGTGACAGCGGTATGATAATACGATATGATGACAATGCTGCAGTTGTGATTGATCAAGAAGGAAATCCAAAGGGAACTCGAATTTTTGGTGCAATTCCCCGGGAATTAAGACAATTAAATTTTACTAAAATAGTTTCATTAGCTCCTGAGGTATTATAAAATAAGATCGTGATATCTTTGATTTATTTGACAGAAATAGATTAATAACTAAATGAATTCCTAGTATTATGTTTCACGTATACGCCTTGAACAATTCATATTTCTAAACCAATAAAAACCGAAAAACATGTTGATTATATCCAATTTGAAAACACCAATCATCTTAGTTCATCATGGGTAGAGACACTATTGCTGAGATAATAACCTCCATACGAAATGCTGATATGGATAGAAAAAGAGTTGTTCGCATAGCATTTACTAATATTACCGAAAATATTGTTAAAATACTTTTCCGCGAAGGTTTTATCGAAAACGTCCGAAAACATCGAGAAAAAAACAAATATTTTTTGGTTTTAACCCTGCGACATAGAAGGAATAGGAAAAGACCCTATAGAAATAGAAATTTTTTAAATTTAAAACGGATTAGTCGACCGGGTCTACGAATCTATTCCAACTCTCAACGAATTCCTAGAATTTTAGGTGGGATGGGAATTCTAATTCTTTCTACTTCTCGAGGTATAATGACAGACCGGGAGGCTCGACTAGAAGGAATCGGCGGAGAAATGTTGTGTTATATATGGTAATCCTTTTAATATCCAAATGGAATCCAAAACCTCTTCTTATTTCTAAAAAGAAGAAAGAGGATCAGTTGTCTAATATCCTTTCTTCTCCATTAGTTGATACTTCAGGGGGACTTTACCTGGAATGAAAGAACAAAAATGGATTCATGAAGGTTTAATTACTGAATCACTTCCCAATGGCATGTTCCGGGTTCGCTTAGATAATGAAGATCTGGTTCTAGGTTATGTTTCAGGAAAGATCCGACGTAGTTTTATACGGATACTGCCGGGAGATAAAGTCAAAATTGAAGTAAGTCGTTATGATTCAACCAGAGGACGTATAATTTATCGACTCCGAAACAAGGAGTCGAAAGATTAGGTGGTTTTTATTCACTACGATTCGAGATGAAAAATTTCAAGAAACTTCTTTTCTACCAAAAAGTAGATTCCGAATTAAGATAAGGAATAAGAAATATGAAAATAAGAGCTTCCGTTCGTAAAATTTGTGAAAAATGTCGACTAATCCGCAGGCGGGGTCGCATTAGAATAATTTGTTCCAACCCGAGACATAAACAAAGACAAGGATAATCAGACTTGCTAAAGGACTCAATATACAAATAAAGAATCTCTTTTGACATGAAATGGATATATCCATATATTTCTGACTCATATTTATGAGATGATACAATATGGCAAAAGCTATACCGAGAACCAGTTCACGTAAAAATGTACGTATTGGTTCACGTAAGAGTGCACGTAGAATCCCAAAGGGAGTTATTCATGTTCAAGCAAGTTTCAATAACACCATTGTCACGGTTACAGATGTACGGGGTCGGGTGGTTTCCTGGTCCTCGGCCGGTACTTGTGGATTCAAGGGTACGAGAAGAGGGACACCCTTTGCCGCCCAAACAGCAGCAGCAAATGCTATTCGTACAGTAATAGATCAAGGTATGCAACGAGCCGAAGTCATGATAAAAGGCCCCGGTCTCGGAAGAGACGCAGCATTACGAGCTATTCGTCGAAGTGGTATACTATTAACTTTTATACGAGATGTAACCCCTATGCCACATAATGGCTGTAGACCTCCGAAAAAAAGACGTGTGTAGAAATGAAGAGTGAAGAAATTTCAAGAGAAACAAGAGAAATAAAAAATTCAATCAAATCAAAAAATATTACTATGGTTCGAGAGAAAATAACAGTATCTACTCGGACACTACAGTGGAAGTGTGTTGAATCAAGAACAGATAGTAAACGTCTTTATTATGGGCGCTTTATTCTATCTCCACTTATGAAAGGCCAAGCCGACACAATAGGCATTGCGATGCGAAGAGCTTTGCTTGGAGAAATAGAAGGAACATGTATCACACGTGTAAAATCTGAGAACGTCCCCCATGAATATTATACTATAACGGGTATTCAAGAATCGGTCCATGAAATTTTAATAAATTTGAAAGAAATTGTATTGAGAAGTAATCTATACGGAACTTGTGACGCGTCTATTTCGGTCAGGGGTCCTGGCTATGTAACTGCTCAAGATATCATCTTACCACCTTATGTAGAAATCGTCGACAATACACAACATATAGCTAACTTGACAGAACCAATTCGTTTGTGTATTGAATTAGAAATCGAGAGAAATCGTGGCTATCTTATAAAAATGCCGCATAACTTGCAAGATGGGAGTTATCCTATAGATGCTGTATTCATGCCTGTTCGAAATGTGAATCATAGTATTCATTCGTATGGGAATGGGAATCAAAAACAAGAAATACTCTTTCTCGAAATATGGACAAATGGGAGTTTAACTCCGAAAGAAGCACTTCATGAAGCCTCCCGGAATTTAATTGATTTATTTATTCCCTTTTGTAAAAAGGAAGAAGAGAACTTACCTTTAGAGGACAATCAAGACATGGTTCCTTTATCCCTTTTTTCTTTTCACAATAAATTGGATAAACTCATAAAAAACAAAAAAAAAATAGCAGTGAAATCGATTTTTATTGATCAATCCGAATTTTCTCCCAGGGTCTATAATTGCCTCAAAAGGTCCAATATATATACATTATCGGACCTTTTGAATAACAGTCAAGAAGATCTTAGGAAAATTGAACATTTTTGCCTAGAAGATATAAAAGAGATATTGGGCATTTTAGAAAAACATTTCGCAATTGATTTACCAAAAAAGAGGTTTTAAATCTATTGAATTTTTTTGGTCTATTTTGAATTAAGATT